TAAAAAAATGACTAATTAAGTAAATTAAGAGTTTTAAAGTAAATCTAGTTGGAAAAAAGGATTGATTTTTTGAATTATCTCGTTACATCATATCTTTTTTTGATTATCATTCGAGAAATTTTGTGACTGAATCCACTCAACTACTGAATCTACAAAGGAAAGAAAGGGGGGGTATAAGGTCACTATATTATTCTATCTAATTACAAAATAAAATACATTTGAGACAATGACAATAAAAAAACCAAAGAAAAGATTTTCCAATTTATTTTTCTTCCATATTTTGATTCAAATTTTAAAATGAAGTTACTTACACGGCGCAGTTTTGAGAATTCTATTAGTCTTTTTTTTTTTTTGAGTATTAGTTTACTCAAGATCAAGGTTTTTCCAATGAATCAACTGCGTTGATTCTGAATCACGGAATGGGTACTAGATGTCAAAGATGATGAATTGATTTTGTTTCTACTCCTGTTAGTCTATTTTTGTTTTGTGAAATACTGTCTATAATGATTGATGAATCAAAAATTTGCAATTGAACTTATTCCTTCAATTGGTATTTTTGCTTATCCTGGTTTCTTTCAAAAATGAAAATTTAGGAAAGTGCTTTCTAAACATATGTATAAAAAGAACATATTTCATTTAGCCCCTTCATGCCTACGATAACTAGTTATTTCGGTTTTTTACTAGTGGCTTTAACTATAACCTCGGCTTTATTTATTGGTCTGAGTAAGATACGACTTATTTGAAAATAAATTGAATTTGAATAAATGAACAATTCATAAAAACAAATCGTTATTTACTATTGCATAGATTATATAATCTAGCTATTTACTGCGCTAACTACCAATTCTAATTATCCGTCATAGAGATTCATGGGCAATACAGATTCACATTTATGGATAGATATTACCTCTCTTTTTCCCTTTCAAAAAAAAATTGAAAATGATTGAAGTTTTTCTATTTGGAATCGTCTTAGGTCTAATTCCGATTACTTTGGCTGGATTATTCGTGACTGCATATTTACAATATAGACGTGGTGATCAGTTGGACCTTTGATTAATTAACATTTCTTTTTTTTTTTTTGACTCCCCTCTTTATTAATTCATTTAATTGAATCTAGGGGGAGGTCAAGTCAGATTGCTGTTGAATTTTTTTATTTCAATTTGAGTTCGGTGTCATTCATTTTATACCTAACAAGAGCAGAATCACGCTCTGTAGGATTTGAACCTACGACATTGGGTTTTGGAGACCCACGTTCTACCGAACTGAACTAAGAGCGTTTTTTTATCACAATAAGATAAGGCTGTAATAGAAGGGAGAGGTTTTTATATATATATATAAAACCACAAGATATCTTGCACACCTACACTATTATATATGATATATAATAATAGTATTAAAGATGCTCAATTTTAATCGATCTAAAATTGCTCCTTCATTACTGCTCAAAGGAGAAGTAATAGGTAGGGATGACAGGATTTGAACCCGTGACATTTTGTACCCAAAACAAACGCGCTACCAAGCTGCGCTACATCCCTTTCAATTGGTCTACAGTGTCATTATAGAGAATCCCTGTCTTGTTTTCCACACTTTTAGTTCCTTTATTCATATACAATAGCAATTTCTCTTGCAATTTTTCCTTTTTTATCTGATATCATATAAGGACCCTATAATAAAAATAAATTGATTAATAAATGAATATTTTTCGTGGAAATTCTTGGGTGGAAAGTTCCATTTTTTCTGTTTTAAGAAAAAGAAAATCTTATCTATCAAATCATTGTACATTTTCATTTGAATTAGGGATTTCGTATCTAAATAGATAAATAGAAGGGAGCCTTAACTACATATTCATCTGATTATATTACCATACTGTAATACAATAAAATAAAGAAGGGGGATTTAAAATGCGAGATCTAAAAACATATCTTTCCGTAGCACCAGTACTGAGTACTCTATGGTTTGGTTCTTTAGCGGGTTTATTGATAGAGATCAATCGTTTGTTCCCGGATGCGTTGACATTTCCTTTTTTTTCATTCTAGTTATTTATTACCTATTGGCGTGGGACGGGGTGAAGGAGATTAGAGATAGAATCAAATATCTGTGACTATCCCCCTTTTTTAGTTTTTTAGAATTAGATAGAAAAAATATAGAATAAGGGAAGGGAAAAAAATAGTAGATTCAACCGCACCGAAATTCGGGGTTTAGGCTCCAATTTAATTACATTACTAGTTGAGCGAAAACGGAAATGCGGCTAAGGTAACATCTAAAAAATATTTTACAAAATGCTTCAATGAAATACTCCACTGTGATTCTATTCTAAATTGTGATTCTAAATCTAAATAAAGTTAGAAATCATTGTATTACTTATTATTGACTATATTATTGATATTGATTTCAATTGATTACAACGAAATCATTCATAATTTTATTTTTAGTTAACAACTTTTCTTTTTTTCTTATTTGTTTGTTTTTGACCGTAAAATCAACGAGATAGGGTGGGGTGGATTAAAACCAAAGGGGGTTCATGGCTAAGAGTAAAGATGTCCGAGTAACGATTATTTTGGAATGCACCAGTTGTGTTCGAAACGGTATTAATAAGGAATCAACAGGCATTTACAGATATATTACTCAAAAAAATCGGCACAATACGCCCAGTCGATTGGAATTGAGGAAATTCTGTCCCTATTGTTACAAACATACAACTCACGGGGAGATAAAGAAATAGATCAAATCGAGTGCCTGTATGTCATATGTCACTACTCTCCCAAGGAATATGAAAATCTGACTTACTTTAGGTATAGAATTAGTTCTATGTAATGGAACTATTAGTGCATATAATAAAGATATTATTCTTTTTTTTTTTTATTATTTCTCTATAATTATTTATTACATATACATAAATCTAGAATAATAAATAAACAAAGCAAATCTTATCAATTCCATAATTCGGTCCGATCTAAATAGGACTAAATAAGATTTTCTAATTTAAGAATTAGAAATATAGATAAGGATAGGATTTTTAGAGATAAGGAATAAACAAATCATGGATAAATCCAAGCGATCTTTTCGTAGGCGTTTGCCCCCGATCCAATCGGGGGATCGAATTGATTATAGAAACATGAGTTTAATTAGTCGATTTATTAGTGAACAAGGAAAAATATTATCGAGGCGAGTAAATAGATTGACCTTAAAACAACAACGATTAATTACTATTGCTATAAAACGAGCTCGTATTTTATCTTTATTACCCTTTCTTAATAATCAGACACAATTTGAAAGAGGGGAATCCATCGCTAGAACTAGAGGTCTTAGAACTAGAACTAAATAAAAAAAAATGGGCTTATCCTTCAATTTTCAATTGAATCAAAATTAAAATCCGAACTCAAGCGTAGGCTGATGTTTTATTCTAAAAATCCGATAATCAAACAAAAAGAAATTCAATTGTAGTGTTGTAAGAATAATAAATAAAAATAAAATAATCGAGTCGGGAAAGGAAAATTATTTTTTTTTTGAACGTCTTTTCTTTGCTCTTTTGTTTTGATGACCTTATCATCATTTTTTTTCGTACTAATTTCTATTCCACCCTCTCCGAGTTTATTCTCGAGGAAATTCCATTAAACGTATTCTGGTGGATTCCTTCCGATCCACTTATTCTTTTTCTTTTTTTTATTAAAAAATCGCATTGGAAATCATATAAAGACAATTCTTATTTAATATAGCTATTTGTGCAAGTATTTTACGATTAAGAAGCAACTGCTTCTGGTACATATTGTGTATTAGTGTACTATACCTATAGGATACCAACTCCCAGCGAATTGCTGCATTTATTCGAGTGATCCACAAACGACGAAAATCTCTTTTTTTCCTACCTCTATCCCGATGCGCTGAAAACAAAGCTCTTATTCTTTGTTGAATAATAGTTTGAGTCACTTTTGAATGAGCCCCTCGAAAACCTGATACAAAGAAACGCATTTTTGTTCGACGTCTCCGAGCTATATATCCTCGTTTAATTCTGGTCATTGAAGAAAAGAAACTTTGATGAATAACTCATTCTTTCTTTCAGTTATTCTTTTTCCCTTTACTAGTCTATTAATAACAAAACGGATTCTTCCAATGTATAAAATAAGAATTCCAATGGCTTTTGCTACTATAACCGTCCCGACCACGATTTTTTGCCTTTTTTTTTAGGCACATTTTATTTTGCCTAGAAATAATAGCTTAAATATTAGGTATAAAAAAAGCATAATCACTAAAAGAAAAAGAGTGGTAAATAGAAATGGCTAACTAGTGGGTTCCATCGTCTCTATGGTTACTTCTTAAACGGTGAGGTCCTCTCTATACACCGGAGCTCCTTACTTGATTTAATCAATGAATGCTATGGGTAACTTGTACAATTCACACTTTTTGGCTCTACCCCACATGTCCAGTAATAGATCTTTCACAATCAAAGACCTATCTTATACAGTAACGGTATTTAATTATGAAAATGAGTTGGGTAGCTGACCCTCTTAGTCCGTTCTTGGAAGCATAATTTTTTTCCTTTTTCATTTTCAAATAGGATTTGAACCGCTTAATGAATAAGCATTTGCTACCAATGGGTACTTTTTTTTTCATCTTAAATTACAAATTGAAGTGATTGGATTTGCACCAACGGAAACCATAAATTTGATACACAATAAGATATCTTAAATCTATTTTTTTTAGATAGTGAAGAGTCCTATTTACTGGTACTGATCATTGATAATGAAAAAAAGGTTGACTTTTGTCTCATCTCAGCTCATGATTGGAACGAGTCGCACATACACCCTAGTACATGTTCCTCGACGCTGAGGACATCCCCGAAGAGCAGGGGATTTCGTGGCATTTCTGATTGGCTGTCTTGCCTTTCTAATAAGTTGTTTAATAGTTGGCATTCTAAATCATATACATAATGGGCTGGTTTAGATCGATCCTAACCGGATGAAATTTTGAATTCCTTTTTTTAATGTTGAATATTTTATAGAAATAGACTATTCTATAGAATTTTAGAATATAAAAAATCAAAATAATAAATAAGAGGAAGAAGTAAGAAACAAAGAATAGAAATGTATTTTTGGTTATATATTAGATCATACGAACAGAAAGAGTCTTTTTCTGCTTCCGATTATTCTTTTACTTTAATTTCAAAAAATAGCAAGATTTTTTTGCTACAGCAAACAAAGGAGATTGCGCAATTATAGGAATCGTGGATAATCATAGATAAAAAAAAATGGATTGGATTTGAAAAAAAAAAAAAGAGCCCGGCCGGGTCGGTCTGACCAGGCCAAGCCGTGGAAATGCGAACTAAAAAAAGACCCTTTTTAAAAATATCAAAAAGATATTTTGATATTTCTATAAAAAATAATGGAATGAAATTATAGATAAAAGTGGTATCTATATAATAATCTATTTATTTGAATTTCTATTTCAAATAGATTAGATAAAATCTATATATATCATAAGAAAAGAAAGAATAAAATAAAATGACAGAGGAACTTTTTTTTTCAAGCATTATCGTTCTTTTTTATGAACTGTAACTGTAACATAGTAATAATAATTAAACTGAATTAATTTCAATTTGGAGAGATGGCTGAGTGGACTAAAGCGTCGGATTGCTAATCCGTTGTGCGAGTTATTCGTACCGAGGGTTCGAATCCCTCTCTTTCCGTTTTGGTTTTTGACAGTGGAATTAATCAACCAAATCCTAATACCATTTAGTGTTTAGTGAAGCCAGGAACCCCACCTTTTTTGTTTTATTCTTCGCGCCCGGGATTACGTCCTGGATCATTAGATAAGAATCCGAAGATGAAGAGCGAAACAAAGAATATTACTACGGTGTAAACAAAGAGTTTGAGAGTAAGCATTACACAATCTCCAAGATCATTTTTTTTTTCAAAAAAAAAAAGAGAGAATAGATTCCCTATTTTTAGACCACATATCCTATCTCGTTGATTTTGACACCAAGAAATGCAGCGGTTTCTTTCTTTTTAGAAATTCTAGAAATAGAAAAGACTTTCAAAAATGCATTTGCAATAAGAATTGAGTCTTTCATTACAAAAAATTTCAAAGTTTGAATTGAGGGTTCCTTCATACTGTAAGACTTATACTTATCTTATTTTTTCATTGTTAGCATTTTTTTCTCGAATAAATCATCAATTTTTCTAGAACAGTATTAAGGATCTCATCGAAAACTTACAGCGGCTTGCCAAACAAAGGCTAAGAGAAAAAAGAAAAGAGGTATTACTGGCATAACATCGACAATTGGATTCAAAAAAGCATAGGCTTCGGGCAATTTGGCGAATAAAAAACTACCCAAAAACGGCGTAGAATTAAAACAAATACTGATGAAATTAAAGATATTAAGCATAACAAATTTTTGTCTTGGAGATTATTTTGATTAAGGTATTAATCTATTTTGAGATAAGGAAAAAATAAAGAAAGGAAAATAAGTGTGATTAAAAAAAAATATTTCTTTGAACTCATCCAATCAAAAAAGCCCTTCCATTTTGATTTTAGAAGAGAATTGAAGAAATGAGACTTTCATACAATATCTTAATTGAATTCTATGTAATGATCAATAAATTCGGTTGAATTCTATATCTAGACGTATGAAAATCCTAACAATAAACTAATGTATTTCATACATTTTAGGAACTGGAATTGACGAAAAAGGAATATCCATATTACTCTTTAGTGATTTCAAATAGAAATCAAAATGGGGCGTGGCCAAGTGGTAAGGCACCGGGTTTTGGTCCCGCTATTCGAAGGTTCGAATCCTTCCGTCCCAGAGTATACTTGTTTTTTATATCATAATAAAGAGAAAAGAAAAAAAGTGGATCTTTCTTTTATTAACTACCTTTTAAGATAAGAATAGAAGAATAAGAGTCAAATATAGGGCATTATCTTTTTATGATTCATCATTCCCCTAAAATTCCATTAGGAGAGTAGATAGGGGTTAATCAGTACTGTAAGATATCAATTTTAATATCTGTCTATGCCCAGTCCAAATCTCATTCCTAAAAAAGCAAATTACATACAAAAAGGGGTTTTTTATTTGAACCTCTTAGGTTATTTGATGTTTGATTCTAATGAATCATTGTAATTCCATATAACAATTAACAATTGACACGGGTGTGATTCATACATCCCATCCGCCCCACTCTCGAGAAACATTAGTTGAACCTCAAGCCAAAGAAGCCTCTAAAAAAAGGAGGTTTATACATAGGGATTGCTAACCTAATAGTGCCTTTTTTTTTATCTATTACTATTTGTTTTGTTTGTGAATTCTTACCTTAATTATAGATATGAAACTAAACAGAAACGCAATATTTAACATATAATATCCATAATTTCTTCCAATTAGTTGAATTGTTCAGCCTATCTGATGGATATGGAAATTTCCTATACTTTGTAATTCTTATTTTCTATTTCATTCTGAAATAAAAGAAAAACAGTTAAATTCAACTTTCTCCTTCATTAGTCTTTTTTATCCAATTTTTTGGATATTGAATTGGATTTTTTTCATCTAACTATCCCATTTAAATCAAAATCATTTAGGGTTCAATTCTAATTTCAATATATATAGGGATTTCTCTCTCTTATGGTGATCAAATACAATTTATTGGTCAAACTTTATTCAAATAAAATAGGAAATTTATTCAATATTTATATTGATTTTTTAAAAGTCCTTAGTTAGTACTTCAATTGAAAAACTGTGAGATTGTTGAATCTATTCTATCGACTTATTTGAAGATGCAATGTAAGGCTGATTCAAAAAGATTCGTTTTTTTATTTGTTTTTATTTCAAATTCAGAATATTGCTGGTATATTTTTCTTTTTGTATGTAATAAAAAAGAAAAATATATCTATTGTATTCATACAAGAAAATATAAGGTTAATTAAAATTTTTCCTGAGACTTTTTCTTCATCATAAATTAGCTTTTTTTTATTTTCATATTTTTTTTTATCTATTCATAATATATTCATATACAAGAATAAAATAAGTCTCATATAAGTATATTAGGAAGAACTCTAGATTACTACGTACTGACTGAACCAATGACTATTCATGATTCCATAATTCAATCAATTACATACCTATTCAAAACTGGAGGAATCTTATATTATGGTAAAACTTCGTTTGAAACGATGTGGTAGAAAGCAACGTGCGACTTGAAGGACATGATCGATTGGCTGTGGATATTAAAACCACCACCTTTTATTATATAGAAATGAGGGTGCTCTTGGCTCGACATTCTTTCTTCTGTTCTATTAGAACCCGTGTTTTTGTTGGGTTGGGATATAAATAGTATAGGATGGAGCTCGAGTAGAAACTATTTGATTTTTTAAGGGAAAGGATCTAGGGTTAGTTAATGCAAATCAATAAGTTGTTCCAACTTCGTACGTAAGTCTATTTTTGATATAGAAATGGAAAGGGTTTGACTCAAAGCATTTTCAAATAAAAAACAAAAATAGTTGGAATTGAGAAAACTATTTTGATCAAAAGATTATCATGCGGGAATCAATTGTTTATATGATTCTTTGATAGAAAGAGATCACAAAAAAAAAGAAAAAAAAAAGGGCATGTTGCTGCCATTTTTTTGAAATGATTAAAGATCTCCGAAGTAATGTCTAAACCCAATGATTCAAGTTAAAGGATCCTGGAACAAGTAAATACCGTTTTCAATTGTCTCAATCACTAGATTAGAATAAACTAGATTCTAAACAAGACAAACAAAAAAGGGGGTTAGAGACCACTCAATAAAAAAAAAATAGCTAAGGATTTTTGGAGCTATTTGAGAGTTATACAACTTGAGTTATGAGAGTACGAATGTTTTTTGCTTTTCCGAAAAAAGAATAAGGAAAAAGAAAGGGTAAAAAGAAGGGGTTAAATGTCTCATGGATTTGCTGGATTATGGATCCCTTTGACATTCTAATTTCATGCATAGATATAACTTCTAATCATTTTTTCTCGAGCCGTACGAGGATAAAACTTCTTATACGTTTCTGGGGGGGGTATTTATTATTAAATTCCATCTATTCTATCCCAATGAGCTGTTTATCGAATCGTTGCAGTTGATGTTCGATCCCGAAGAGAAGGAAGAGATCTTCGAAAAGTAGGTTTTTATGACCCGATATATAATCAAACCCATTTGAATGTTCCTGCTATTTTATATTTCCTTGAAAGGGGCGCTCAACCTACAGAAACTGTTCATGATATTTTAAAGAAGGCAGGGGTTTACGGAACTTAAACTTAGTTAAAAAATTTCATTCATTTTAAATGAATGAAATACAAAAAAGAGGGTGTGGATGACTCCTATATAGCTTTGGATAAATTTTTCTTTATTATTTCCTCTCCCTCCCTTTTTTTCTTTGCTCTATTCATACTTTTTTCTTAGTATTTTATTTCTTATCTTATATAGTATTTTATTATAAGATAAGAAATAAAATAATACAAAAATTGAAATCTATTTTTGACTTTGATTCTTATAGTTTTTTTTATATTCTTTATATAACCTTTATATTAAACATTCACAATCATATTGACAACAATGTATCAAACAACTATAATTCGATCGTAGATAAATAGATTCATTTCTATTTATCCTTATTCATGCCCCAGAGATTCGGTTTTTACTTTATTCAAATCAAATGATGGATTCTTTGAATTTATTGTGATACAAGAAATTCTATTTTTTTGCGTGATACAAGAAGTTTCTTAATGAATAATAATGGTTAACACGAGAGGTGGTCTATCAATTTTCCTAGTTCTATGTTTTTATTTTATATGAAAATTTATTGTATTTTTAGCAGATCTGAACGAATACTCAGAATCAAGTAGAAATTTGAATTTTATTCAATTTCTTGTTAATTGAATGTTTTGATTGCGTTATGAAATCCCACATTTTTGGTTCCGGCCATATCTCCACATTCTGTTTCTTTTTGGGGTTGCTAACTCAACGGTAGAGTACTCGGCTTTTAAGTG